TTTCTCTTTTCGTATGATTTTATTTACTATACCTGCTGCTGTAGCATTATAAACTGTATTGTTACTCTTGCTCCCGTCGGGATAAATCTGACCCCGACCCCTGTTCCCACCTATGTATATAGGATATTTTAGAAAGTGAACGTCCTTCTTAGTAGCAGGGTCGGGGGAAAGAATAGGAAAGGTGATTTCACTATATTTCTTACCAGGGACTGGGCCTACCACAAGAATATTTTTTTTATCGGGGCGATAGCTCTGAAAAGACAAATTGCCCATTTTTTCTTTCAGCTCCGGAGAAATACGATCGGGAGGGGCTAATTTAAACCCCTCCGGTAAAATAAGAACAGCCCCCACATTCAAACCCCCCTTTTTACCATTAGCAAGAACTTGTTTCAGTTGCATATCATAAGGAATTCGAACTACTGCTTCAAATACAGTATCAGGAAGTACTGCTTGTGGAACTTCAATCTCCACGGGCTTATTAGCTAAATGACAATTGGCACATACAATACGCCCAGTTGCTTCTCGTGGATTTTCATAACCCTGCTGTGCAAAAATGGGATATGCACTTGAAATGGATGTCCAAGTTATGATATATATCATAAGCGATACGGAAATAGATCGAGTAATCCGTTCCTTTATCCAAAAAAAAATATTTCTAGTTTGCATGGTCCAATCATTAATCCCAAAATTTCTACAATAAATTGGGTAGGTTGCTAGTATAGTTCCCTATCCACGATTCTGCTATTTACTGGAATAATATAGGAAAAACCCCCCGATGGGTAGAAATACAACCGAAAGTAAGTACGTTTTTCAATGCCTTGTTTATGTACAATTACAAAGTAACAAACGTTCTAATCGGATTAGATTAATATCAGTGGATCGTTTATCAGTCATTCATTGAATGATAAATAACTACAAGTGATGGAGATAGACGATTTAAATAACGGAAAATCCAATATTTAAAAATAGTATCGAGAATGACTGGAAAAGTAGAAACAAGACCAGATATGATTTGATCATTATGAACAAACCAAAAATCTTTGTAGACAGAACCAATCATCAGTTCCCAGCCGTGTGGTGAATGGAATCCGATACATAAATCAGTTAATAAAAGAATAGAAAAAGCCTTGACTGTGTCGCTTAAGTTATATAGGAATTCCTGAGTCCAAGAGTTAAGAATTACAAGTTCCTCATTACCCAAAATAGAATAACCGCTTAGAATAACAAAACAGATTATATTTGTCGAGAAGTGCAAAATTGTATGGATACGATCCTCATTGTGTATCTTGATTAATTGGATCGTTTCCATGTGGATTCCGATATGAAGTTTTTGTAGATGTATCTCCGAGTATTCCTTGATCATTTCCTCCAAGAAGAGGAGTTCCTCTAATTCTATGAATTTTTCTACAATACTCTTTTCTTGAATATCATTCAAGAAAATTTCGGATTTCCCGAGATTCCACCAATTAGTAACCCAAGATTCGATATTTTTATTAAATGAGAGAGAAACCCACCAGGGTAAAAATACTAGAAATACAAGATAGAAAAGAGGAGTGAATGCTTTCTTTTTTGTCATTTTTTCATCTATCTGTGAATTGTTAATCAACCCACCCCATTCGTCGACTCTATGCGATCTAATAATTCTTTCACACATGAGTTCTATACAAAGGATCGAGCGTATGAATCCATTTTTTTGTTATTGTTAGTCTTTGAATCTAGAAAGAATACAGAAACAGAAATAGACTAAGAAATTGATTTGAATAAAGAAATAATAAAAAGAAAATATCTTTTTAGTTAGATATCTCAGCAAATTGGATTAAGTAATGAAGTCTCCTTTCGATGAACGAAAGAATTGCTTTAAATTAAATAAAAAAAAGAAAAAATGAATATTATTCAGATTCTATTTTCTATCAAAATATCCAATATTTTGAAAAAATGGAACTAATTATCCATAGTCAGGAATAGTAGAATTGATGGAAAGATATTGTGATAATCAAAGCAAATGAGTGGCAAAACAAAAGTTGGCTAGTCCAATTATTGGTCATTAAAGACCATAATAGAAGGGATCAAAAGAAAACAGGGGTTGATTGACAAATAGATAAAAAAAAAGAATTTACAAGATATAATGTATAAATTCCAACAATAACTTAAAAAAAAAGGAGAAATTTCTTTATTTCAAAATAGTTTGATATATGAGATGAATCTATATCTATTATTTCGATTTATTACTTTTTTTTATTTATTAAATTACGCGGATTTGCATATGCATAAAAGAAATATCAAATAAGGGATTTTCGTTTTTAGAGTTTTTCCATATACGTCTGCTTTGGGCCAAATAAACATTCTGACGAAACTCCGGTTATAGAAATAGAAAAGGTATGTTTTTTCTATCCTGCTACTATTCCTCAGCCCGCTTCTATTTATTTCTAAATACTTCAATTGGTACACGCAAGAAATAGGCCAATTCGGCAGCTTTTTGTTCAATTTCTCGTGGAGTCAAATTCTCATCAGTACGGGTCAAGGGAATGGCCCCTTGGCCTCTTATGCCCATATAAAGGACACGGCGAGCATAAATACCCTCTTTAACTTCTATTCTAACGGACTGAATATCTTTTATAAGGAATTGGAGGAATATGCGACGATTTTTTCCAGGAAATCCCCAACGAAAAATACATACTATTCCTTCCTTTTTATCGAATCGATCATAACCACTACCTACATTCCAGGAAATTGTGCACCACAAATAGAAACTAATAAAGAGACCCGCAATTCCGTAGAAAGACATCACGATTCCTTGTGGGAAAAAAATGATTTGCTGGGACGGAAAAAAAGATATCAAATTTTTACCAAGATAACTGGAAATTCCAACCAATAAGAATCCTAACGAACCTAAAAAAAGGATAAAGGCCCAGCAGAAATTACTTATTTTTCGAGATCCCCTTATAAGTTCTATCCATATATGTTCTGATCGCCAACTCATACTTGATCCGATTTCATTTTATTGGAATTGAGAGAATATCCAAAATTAATTTGACTTTACTTTTTTTATTTCCGAAAAAACTCTCATAGGAATAATTCATCAAATTGGTTAGATCTAAAATAATAACATACCCCTTCGTATGATCCCACTAGAAATATAAATCCACTCACTTTCTATCTATTTCATCCAGCCAAGCCATCTCGATCGATTTAAAAAGCGAAAACATCATCTTTCTGACGACATAAGAGCTTTTTCCTGGGGAAATCACATGTGATACCATATTCCACTAAATAGATATCTGTTTTATGATACAAGTCTAAGTTTTGAAAAAACAAAGAATGAGATTTATTCCCACCAGATCTAAACAATCTCGTTTTTTTGAACATAAAGAAATAAAGAAGCCATTGAAATTGCCGGAAATACTAGGCCTACTAAAGGCACAAAAATAGAGGGAAGGTTGAAATCTGTCATAAAAAGGATACCTCGATTGACTATTTGTACCTGTTATTATTTTTAAATAAAGATATCTTATAATAATTATAATTAAGAATTGTAATTCTTATTAATTAAAAAAGACAATAAATTCTTAGTAGAAATCTAAGTATCTAAATATCTAATTCATATTTTATTAATTAAAAAAGACATCTAAGTGATTATATCTTCTAGTTGATTATTGATCCAAAGGAAAGAAAGCCTGGAGCTTCAATCAATAACTCACCCAGAACGAAGATTGCGCGGTACGATTAGGTCGAATAAGCCCTTCTATAAATATTCGCCTCTTGTGAACCTTCAGTCAGGTACTGTTTTATTCAATATTTGTTCAATGACTCTTTTACCTGCAATGTAGGCATTGGGTTCGGCAATAATGATATCCCCCAACATACCAAAACTAGCTGTCACTGTAAGAATTAATACATAAAAGAACCTTTTATTTGATTGATAATCATATAAAGCAGACGCTATTTTAGCCATTTGCATCAAACTCAAACTTCCTTCTTGCATACGTGCCCCCCCGGAAGCGCATACTATAATAAGATAATAAGAGGTAGAAATTTTTTGGTAGCGTATTCAATCAAACGAGTTATTTTCTCCCCTACTACGGATCCCATACTACCCCCCCAATTACTACATTTTAGTAAGAATCAATTCGATCTTTACTTTATAAGGCTCCTCGAAATTCAATGGGATCTAAAGAGACCATTAACTAGAATTTCGATAACTCTAAAAATTCTAGGTCACTAGAGTTTTCTTGCCTCCTATTTGTTTTGTTTGCATGAAAATACAATCGATGAATAGTCATTCGATCCAAAATTATTTACTTTGATATCTTATTTATTTCCTATCAGAATAAACATAACTAATTTTAATAAGGAACTTGGGTATTGAAAAAAGGAATATTTGTTCTCTCCTATAATCCTATAACTATAAATAGGAAATAGAAAGAATTTATTTTCGTAAAATCTCGCTAACTTAAGTAATAAATTAAGGCTCTATTATAACAGGGAATGGAAAAGGACAATCTACAGGATGGGTAGAAAATGTTGTGATACTTGGCTCGAACTACAGGATAGAAAAAAGATACCAATCCTAACTAAGGATCCATAGAATTAATTGTGGATCCAAGACAACAATAGAAACAGTTGAGTTTTAGATTTTGTATTTCAAACCTTGTATATCTAGACTAGATAAGTCTATATTTAATCAAAATACATGCAATAGACTCTTTATATTCGGCTCAATCCTTTTATTTTAGTAAAAGATTGGGCCGAATTTAATTGCAATTCAATTAAAAGAACAAACGAGAATTACTTCACCTTATTTTGCCTCAATAATCCAATTTATCCACTTCCTCGAAATTAAATGTGATTTCCTTCCATACCTCACAAGCAGCAGCTAGTTCAGGACTCCATTTGGTAGCCTCACGAACAATATCACCACCCTCACGAGCAAGATCACGCCCTTCATTACGGGCTTGTACACATGCTTCTAGAACTACTCGGTTAGCTACGGCACCTGGCGC